CACTAAACTTTACGTAAAGCACCCGAAAAACTTAAAAAATACCTCGTAAAATTTATAAAAAAAATCAAAACAAAAATAACTCAAACCAATAATACCCAGTAAACACTATAATAAAAATTATTAACAGTAATAATATCCACTACCCCATAAAAAAAAGGATAAAAAAAAAACACAGATAAAACTCCTCCTACAAAATAAAAAGGAGTTATGACATAATTAATTTTAGACAAACTAGAAAAATAAACCAAAATCACAAAAATACCACTCAAAAATAACAAACAAATAAAATAAGAAAACCAAACGTGTAAAAAAAAAGAAATCAAAGGCATAATCATTAACAAAGAAAAAATCAAAAAAAAACTACTTTTCATAGGATCAATATTAATATAACTTAAAACACAACTAACAATAGCCAAAAAGAAAAAACTACCTAACAAAAAACTTCAATAACCCTCTCATTGTAAGCGAGAAATTCTAAATTAAACTAAAAGTTTCTCAGTAACAATTCATAGTAACCCAAATACTATATTTTAACAATAAACTACCTACTGTAGAGCCCGAATCATGCGCTTGCAAAGCGCATACTTTAAACTTAAAATACAACCCCAAACTAAAAAAAAAAATAAAGTCAAAACGACCACAACAGAATTAAAATATAACCTCTTCATATAACTATTACCTCAAAATCCAGTAAAAGAAAAAAAAGTTACACCAGCAGAATTCACACCTCCTAAAAACAAATCAAAAAACTTATAATTTTTCAAACCATATACCCAATCCTTAGCAAAAAAATCAACCAAAAACTTATATACAAACTCTTTTACCAACAACTTAACACAAAAAAAACCCACTGCAATCATCATTACAACGAAAAACAAAGGAACAAAAAAATCAACATATAAAAAAAGACTAGGGATACACAACATATTAAAATTCATTCACCAAATAAAAAAAATAGAAAACAAAATTAACAACAAACTCAAAAAGTTCATAACAATACCACTTCTAAAATGAAAAACAGAACGACTAAAACTTATAAAAAATCCTTTCCACAAACGATACCTATAACCAAAAGTTAAAAAAACAGAAAAAAAAAACATACAAGCAAAAATACCCATAAAAAAATTAGAAAAAAAAAATTCCAAAATATAATCTTTTCTAACAGCCCCACTAGAAAACACCAAACCACACAAACAAAATAAAGTCACTAACAATTGCAACTGAATAAAAGAAGGTAAATTACCCAAATTACTATAATTACGCCCATCTTGCTGACCCAAAGAACAATGAATTAAATACCCCACCTGCATAAAAAGACAACTCTTAAAAAGAGCATGTCTTAACAAATGAATAAAAGAAACAAAACTCAAACCGATGCCCACCGTAAGCATAGAAAACCCCATCTGAGACAATGTACTCAAAGCCACAACCTTCTTTAAATCCTCCTCCACCAAGGCCGCCGTTCTAGAAAAAAACATAGTAAAAATACCAATAATTACAACAATCACAATTACATCCTTATTAAAAACCACTTCAGAAAAATTCATGACCAAAACCAAACCAGCCATAACCAAAGTCCTCCTATGCACAAGAGAACTAATAGGCGTAGGGGCCCTCATAGCTTTAGGCAATCACCCCCTAAAAGGAAACTGAGCCCTCTTAGTAAAAGAGGCCAACAAAAGCATTAACGATGACACTCAACAAAATATAGACAATCTCAGGAAATAGTACCTACTAAAAACAGCTCTTGAAAAAAAAACAAAAAGAAAAAAATCACCCAAACGATTAGTCAAAACAGTATTCATAGCCCCTCTACAACTATCCCAATTATTATAAAACAAAACCAAAAAAAACCTAGAAATACCTAATAAATCCCAACTAACCAATATAGAAAAACACCTATTACTATAAATTAATCTAAACATTCTACCCACAAAAATAAGCAACATAAAATAATAATAGTTAAAATTCAACTCACCACTCAAATAATAAGTACTAAAAACCAAAACTCTTACAGTAACCAAAAGCAAAATAAATGAGAACATAACACTATTAAGGTAAACAGAAACCTTAAAAGACAAAAAATCCCACTCCACAATAAAAAAAGACAACTTCACACAAGAAACTAACAAAAACAAAAACAAAAAAATACCAAACAACAAAAAAACTATCAAGAAAATAGAAATATCAATTTACACCAATCAAACCAACTTACCATACCACCACTCCATATAAAACCCCCCAAAAATAAACATTAACAACATAAAAAAACTAACCAAAGAATTCAGATCAGAAACCAGAACCCCCAAAAACATTACTACCTCCAAGTCAAAAATAACAAATATAAGTATCATAATAAAAAAATGAATACTAAAAGAATTCTGGATCTTACCAACCCTCACAAAACCACACTCAAAAGAAGAAATCTTATTTTTATAAAAATCCTTACACCTCAAAATAAAATTCCCCAAATAAAAAACAACCAAAAGAAACACCGTAAACAAAATAACCATAACCAAGACCAACAAAAAAAGTACCACTTTCAAAAAAGTTATAAAACCTTAACAAATTTCCTTTCGTACTTTCAGCACCAAAACTACAAATATTGACAAGATAAACAATTCTATCTCACGATGAATTAAACTAATATCACGTCTAGTTTATTAAAAGAAGAACAGTCTAAAACCCAAAGTCCTCTCCTCCCTCCAAGAACTAGAATACAACATCGATGTAAAACTTATCACTATTATAAGAACTAAATTAGATATGATTTTCTGTTAACTCCGAAGTAATTTTATTACTTATTAATAGAAAAAAAAGTTACAAAACATTCTACCCTAGAAAACATATTAAAAAAATAAAAAAAATTTTCAACAAAAAAATTTCCGAAGACTTATCTTTGTTCAATACCAACTATTATTTCTTAAACACAAACCTAATTCACAAAAATAAAAGTAAAAAATCAGCTACTAACCCCATTCATACTAGAACCCATTAAAAGCACAAATTATTTTGCTACCTTAATGTCCTCACGCTAAGACTGCCATTTATAAAAACATAGAGCAGAGGCCAGCCTTAAAAAAGACCTAAGTCTTTAAAAAACATTTAACCAAACAACAAGTTCACACAAATAAATTAAACCAATAAACAAAATTTAAAACAAATTACTAAATTTAAAATCATAAATTTGTTAAAAACTTAACAAAACTCAAACTAACTTAAACACCAAAAAAGAAAACGTTATAAAACACAAAACAAGAACACTACAAGATCTCAACCCCCAAATTCTACAAATCAAACCTACAATTTTCTAATAAAACACAATAAACAGATAACAAAGAAGCCGACATATCAACACCAAAACTAATAATTTTATTTATGAAACAAATAAACCCCCGCCAGTTCTCTACCTTCTCATTCTATACAACATAAACAAAATGTTATACTCTTCAAATAGTATGCAATACTAAAAAATAAAAAAGAAAAAACTAAAAGCCTCCTACTTCACTCACATCACAAACGAGTATTTTATTATAAACTAAAAAGCTAACCTAATCACCCAATAAACCTAGGCACCAACTCTTAAAATTATCCAAAAGAGTAACCTCCAAAGCCACAGGTATAAAACTATGATTAGCACCACAAATCTCAGAACACTGACCATAAAACACACCAACAACAGGAAACCTATACGACAAAGTCCTTAAAATACCACTCATAGCATCCAACTTAATAGACATACTAGGCAAAGCCCAAGAATGAATCACATCACCAGAAGTAATACAAAACCGGATATTAACATCACAAGGTACAACACAACGATTATCAACCTCCAAAAGACGAGGCTCACCCAACTCCAACTGATCCAAAGACTTCATATAAGAATCAAACTCCAATCCAGGAATATCACTAAACTCATAACTCCAATACCACTGATGACCAGTTACCTTAACAGTCAAACTTCTATCCAAATTCATCAAACCATAATAATATAACAAACTCAAAGACGGCACCATCTGCATAACCAAAATTAAAGTAGGAAAAACACTACACAACAACTCCCCAAACTGATATTCTACCTTTTTACTCTTAAAATAAAAACGTCTCAACAAAAGATAAATAAACATAGTAGAAACAAAAGACAAAACACCAAACAAAAGCCTACAATTAAAATTATGGAACCAGTCCATATAACTAGAAAACAAACTACTAGAAAACAACAAACCAAAATCTTGAAAAAAACTATTCAATAACCTCGAAACTACCTGATTGGAAGTCAGGTGTACAAAAACTATACTAAAAGGTCAACAAAACTAATAATTCCCCCCATCGACAATGAGATATAATAAAAATTATACTATAGCTTTTAACAAGAGAAAACACCAAAAGGGTATGAACCTTACAGACTAAACTTATCCTATCTTATTAACAAACACAAGGCCCCTTATCCACTTAATCTGCAATTAAGTATACTAAAATATAATAAAAACCCTAAAACTTAAAAATAATAGACCTATAAAAAATCTCAGACTGATAACTATGACCAAAAACATATCCTCTAAGGCTATATTCAGGCCCGCTATTCACACAATAATCAAACAAAAAAAGACGATGACCCAAAAAAGATTCTAACAAAACATAAATAAACAAAAACAAAGCAAAAACACTAACCATAGACCCATAAGAAGCCGTAATATTTCAAACAGAATAAATATCAGGGTAATCCAAATACTTACGAGGATAACCATGAATACTGGCAAAATGCAAAGGAAAAAAAGTCAAATTAACACCAACAAACATAAGGACAAAAACCCTACTCATCATTATCTTATCATAAACAAACCCAGTAATAAAACTCCACCATAAAGTCACACCAGTAAAAATACCAAAAACAGCTCCCAAACTAAGAACATAATGAAAATGCCTAACAACATAATAAGTATCATGCAAAATAATATCCAAACTAGAATTAGAAAGCATAACCCCAGTCAAACCACCAATAGTAAACAAAAAAATAAACCCCATAACCCACAAAAGCAAAGGCTGAAACACTATCTTCATACCAAATAAAGTGGCCAACCAACTAAAAACCTTAACTCCCGTAGGAACCGCAATAACCATAGTAGCCGCAGTAAAATAAGCCCGAGAATCCAAATCCATACCCACAGTATACATATGATGAGCCCAAACCACACATCCAATCAAACCAATACTCAAAATAGCATAAACCATTCCCAAAGAACCAAAAACTTCCTTCTTACCAGTTAAATACAACCTACTTTGGCTAATAATACCAAAAGCAGGCAAAATCAAAATATAAACCTCAGGATGACCAAAAAACCAAAACAAATGCTGATAAATCAAAGGATTACCACCAGTCCTAGGATCAAAAAAAGAAGTATTAAGATTACGATCAGTCAATAACATAGTAATAGCCCCCGCCAGAACAGGTAACGACAAAACCAACAAAAAAACAGTCACAAAAACAGTCCAAACAAACAAACTTATATGTTCCAAAGAAATAGAACTCCTACGCAAATTCTTAGTAGTAGTCATAAAATTAATAGCACCCAAAATAGATCTAACCCCAGCACAATGCAAACTAAAAATAGCAAGATCCACCCTACTACCAGGATGACCCATAGTACTCAAAGGAGGATAAACAGTTCAACTAGTACCACAACCCATATCCACAAAACAAGCATCCAAAATTAAAAACATAGCAGTAGGCAATAACCAAAAACTCAAATTATTCAAACGAGGAAACCTCATATCAGGAGCCCCCAACATCAAAGGTAACATCCAATTACCAAAACCACCAATTATAGTAGGCATAACTATAAAAAAAATTATCAAAATAGCATGAGCAGTAATAACAGAATTATACAACTGACCACTACCTAAAAGAAGACCAGGCTTAGCCAACTCCAAACGAATCACCAAAGACAACCTGGTACCAACCATACCAGACCACAAACCAAACAAAAAGTACAAAGTACCAATATCCTTATGATTAGAACTTTCCAACCAAATAGACAACCCACCTTGATATTTATAAAACTTAGACAACTAAAACTAACCAATTCAAATCAATAAAATTTAGTCCTAAAAATTTAAACATTTTTAGCAATTAACCAAAAACTAACGAAAAAAAACTCTCGTTAGAACCTAAACACATCATTTTTTTCTAGAAAAAAATACTCATCCAAAAAATGTTGTACATTATAAAAACCACAGGAACAGAAAACCCGATATTCCAAACTCTAAAGTCTACATAGCTCTTACCCATGACAGACCTGGTTAATAAATAAATAGAATAATAAAAAGCCGAAAAAAAATAAACAAACAAAAGCCAAAAACTAAACTTCATCATCCTTAAAGACGAAGAAATAATAACAAACTCAGACACAAAAGACATTGACGGTGGAGTACCCCTGTTAGATAAAAACACCACAGCAAACACAAGGGCCATAATCATACTTGAACTAAAAAATCTCCTTATATAATAAACCATACGACTACCTGAGATATGATAAAACTCCCCCACAAGATAAAATATAAGAGTAGAAGTATAACCATGGGCCAACATCAAAACAACACCCCCAGTTTTGCCAGACAAAATAACAAAAACAAGAGCTATTAATACAAACCTCATATGAGTAATAGAAGAATAAGCCGCTAAAGCCTTCGCGTCACTCTGAAACATACAACAAAAAGCAGCCAAAATCATACCCAAAAAAGCTACCACAACCCACACATTATTATGAACAAAATTCAAACAACCCAAAATACGTAAAAATCCAGCAGTCCCCAACTTAAGCAACAAGCCCGCCAACAGCATACTAGCAGTAGTGGGAGCTTCAACATGAGCCTTAGGCAACCACAAGTGAAGAAAATAGACAGGAAATTTTATCATAAACCTTAAACTCAAAACAAAAACTATCTCCCAAGACAAATTAAAATCAAAGTAGACCAAACTAATAAAAAAAAATCTCTTAAAATAAACAAATAAAAAAGGAAAAGAACATAAAGCAGCGTAAAAAATAAGGTAATAAGAAGAATTAATTTTCTCAATCTGAGACCCATACCCCAAAATCATCACCAGGATAGGCAACATAGACAATTCAAAATACATATACATTATGATAACATTAATAGGCACAAAAAAAAATACACACACAAATACTAACAACTCAGACAAAATAAGAAGTATAAAATTCCTTTCTCTTAACAAAACCACCCCTAAAATAAACAAACTTATTACTACTAACAAAATAAAAGAAAAAGAATCAAAAAAATAAAAACAACCCAATCAAGAATAATTATTCAAAGCTACAAAACTAAAAACCACTATAAAAAAAAAAAACAAAACTGGTTCAAAAAAAAAATATAAAGAAAACAACAAAACATCTAACAAAGCCGCAAACCACTCATGATTACAAATCACACATTTTCATATAAACTAACACGGCCCCCTCACTAATAAGACCACCAATAAACAAAAACAAATAAAAACAACCAAACCACATCAACAAAATGCCAGTAAATAATAGCAAACTCCAGACCAAGATGATGATTATAATTAAAATGAGATATCAACAAACGCAATAAATTAAAAAATAGGAACAACCCACCAAACAACACATGGACCCCATGAAAACCTGTTGACAAATAAAAAATACTACCAAAAATACCATCAGAAATAGAAAACCTAGCCTCCTTATATTCCATCAACTGAATACCAGTAAAATAAACAGCCAAAACACAAGTTAACATTAAACTATTAGTGCACCTCTTGTTACCCAAGAGACTATAATGAGCCCAAGTAACAGACACACCGCTACTTAAAAGAATAATAGTATTTAATAAGGGCACACCAAAAGGATTAACCAAATGCATACCAATAGGAGATCAGACTCCACCAACATCATGAGCAGGCACCAAAGCAGCATCAAAAAAAGTCCAAAAAATACCAAAAAAAAATATGAACTCACTAAAAATAAACACCAAAACCCCAAACTTAAAACCATCCATAACAAAAAAATTATGGTAACCCCTAAGACCTTCTATTACAATATCCTTACCTCAGGCAAAAGAAATAAAAAGAATAGAAAAAAAACAAAACAACAAACCCCCAAAAACACCATACTTAAAAAAAACCGCCAAAGAACTGGTCAAACCTAAAGAGCCACAAAAAACCAAAACTGGGTATCTAGAAAGACTTAAAATATGAAAATTATGAAACACAATATACAATCTATCTACAGAACCTAAATCTGTTATATTATTTTATACTATATATACAACCCCCACCTACATAAAAATACGACCAGATATGTAATAAACCAAAAACAACACAAAAACCACAAAAAAATACAAAAAAGAAAAAATCATACTTAAAACAACAAAAGGATCCTCAACCAAACACTGCCCAAGCCAACTCAAAACTACAGACACAAAAACAAAGACAAAAACAAAAAACTTATTCAACTTAGACAACATAGAAACATAATTATCCACCAAAACAAAAACAAAAAAAACTAAAATACTTACAAATAAAGACAACACACCTAAAACCTTATTAGGAATGGCCCGAAGAATAGCATAAGCAAACAAAAAATATCACTCAGGCACAATATGGACAGGACTCATCATAGGGTCAGACTCAATAAACATCTCAGGGTCCCCCAAAAAAAAAGGAAACCCCAAAGAAAAAGCAATAAAAAAAAACCAAACTACCACATTCAAAAAATCCTTAACCCAATATTCAGGATAAAAACAAATCTTATCATAATCACCATGACAATACAACTTAGAAGTACTACCAGTCTCATGCAAAAAAACCAAGTGAAGCAATACTAATAACAAAAGACCTCACGGCACCAAAAAATGCAAAACAAAAAAAAACTTTAAAGTAGCACTAGAAACTGTAAACCCACTCCAAATTCAAGTAACAATAGCCGGCCCCCAAATAGGAATAACACTCAACAACCTAGTAATTACAACAGAAGCCCAAAAACTCATCTGAGCCCACACCAAAACATAACCCATAAAAGCCTCTATCATAACCAAAAGAAGAATAACAATACCAGATATTCAAACCTTTTTTAAACGATAACTCATAAAAAATAAGCCCTTAAACAAATGCAAATACAAAAAAATAAAAAACAACCTAGCACCATTAAAATGCAACACACGAAAAACCCAACCAAAATTAACCTCATACATAATATATTGAACACTCAAAAAGGCCAAACTACCATCATTAGAATAATAAAAAGCCAAAAAAGTACCTGTTAAAATCTGGAACCCCAAAACCATACCTAATATACTACCAAAATTCCAATTATAAGTCAAGACCTTACTTGAGGGCAACCCAACAACCATAGAATTAACAAAATTAAAAACTCCCTTAATCACCTCTACAATTTCTCAACTTCTTCAAAGTTATATTTTTATAAACATAAACTAAAAAGGTTAACCAACTATACTACCACCCTTTTACACCAAAAATAAATATTCTTCCTAAACTAAAGTATACAAAACGACTATCTTCCTAGGCCGTAACCAGGCATAGCAATATCTATTTAACGTTCTATTATTCCCTAAGAACTCCGCCTTATCAAGACGACATAATAAAATTTTACTAAAATAACAAACCACAGAAACCACCATAAGAGGTAACACCAAAAAAAACAGACCCTTAAAATTATCACCCAACATCTTCATATTCTTAACCCTTATATTAATTAGCCACAACCTAAAACACAACATAGATAAAAACATCAAAAACAACAATAACAACAAAAACATACTATCCAACTTTAAAACCTCACTCAAAACAAAAATCTTAATAAAAAAGGAAACACTAAAAGGAACATTTAAAAAAACCAGCAACACCTCCCAATTAATAAAATTAAAATCCTTAACATTAAAATTAGGCATCAAAAAAACTATCAAAACAACATAATAAAAAAACAAATAAACCACATTAACAATAGACAAAAAACAAGTTAAAACAATCCAATTAAAAGACTCCGTAGAAGAAATAATCATCATATTCTTATAACTCTTCAACACAAACAGCTGAAAATAGCAAACACAAACCCCAAACAAAAAAACAAAAAAGACACCAAAATCAAACAACTGGACTAAAACAGGTAAAAAAGGCAACTTCTGAAAAGTCAAAAACCACATCAACAACCAATCATACAAAGACCTAGTGACACTAAAAACCCAAAAATGAAAAGGAGCCACACCAACCTTCATCATAACAATAAAAAACTGCAATAAAAAAACATTAAAAACCAAAAAAAACAACCCCAAACTCTCCTGAATAACAAAATAATTTAAAATACCAGTATAAGAACCCACACCCTTAGACAAACAAACAAAAATAACCGTCATCAACAGAAACACACTCCACCAAATTAAAACATTACCAGTAAAAAAATTCAAAATACAAAGAAAAACCACAAAACTCCCAAAAAACATCAACACAAACAAACGGGATTCCCCAAAACAGATTTAGAAGACCTGTGAACATTTGTCAGTTGTCCGATATCTTTCACGCTTAAAACAAATGCACTTCTTATGCTATAACAACCAGGGTGTGAAAACCCATTTCCAGATTAAAAATCTAACACTTTAAACTTAAGTTAACACCCCCTCCCTACTCATTTAAATACAAATAAATCAAACGAGAAAAAATATAACTCTGAATAAAGAAAACAAAACACTCCATCATAATAGCAAAAACTACAACCCAAACATAAAAAATACCCAAGTACAACTCCAACAAATGATACAACATCATCCTAATCACATGGCCCACTAAAACATTAACAGTCAAACGAACAGTTAAGGCCAACGGACGAGAAACCTCACTAACCACCTCCACTAATAACATCCTAAAAGTTTTTAAAAACCCATCACCAGCCTTAGTAATATAAATAGAAAACTTCTCCCCCGTAACAAAAGTAAGAAAAGTTCTCAACCAAGCCACTATAGCATAAACAAAAGTAAACTCAATCATACCACAAGGACAAAAAGAATACATAAAATAACCTCCAAAACAACACGTCAACAACACCAAAAAAGTAAAAACAGAAATCACAGAACTCAAAGGCAACTCACCAGTATAACTAAAAACAACTACCAAAGACCCCAAAAACTTACCAACCAAAACCCCCAGTATACTCTCCTTAAAATAAAAAAGAAACTGAAGTACATAAACAAACATAAAAATATCTAAAAAATATACACTCCCTATAACAACTAAAAAAGAACAATAACAAAATAACCCAAAAAAATCAAAGACACCGGCAACAACTTAAACCAAAAAAAATACATCATCAAATCATAACGAAAACGAGGATAAGCCCTACGAACAAATACCAAAACAGTAAACACACAATAAACAACTAAATACCTAAAACCAAAAAACAACACAGACGTCAAAGTCCTAAAAAACAACAATGCCCCATACTCTCCCAAAAACAACAAAACAAAAGCCACCCTAGAATACTCTACATTATAACCTCTAACCAACTCACTCTCACCCTCAGCAAAATCAAACGGTGCTCGGTTCAACTCAGCCAAAACCATAAAAAGAAAAGGTAAATAAATAACAAACAAACTCAAATTAAAAAAACTACAAAAACAAAACATATTAACATGAACAATAACAGCCAACAAATACAAAGAAAAAGCAATCTCATAAGAAACTCTCTGACTTCTAGCGCGAATAGCTCCCACCATACCATACTTAGACTTTCTTACCATACCACTAACCAAAGTTGTATACACAGAAAATCCAATCAAACATAAAAAAAAAAGAACTGAATACTCAAAAGTCATAAAATCATAAACAAAAGGTAAAACAAACCACTCCAAATATATAACAATAAAAAACACCCCGGGGACCAAAATAAAAGAAATCTCAGAAGAATTCAGAGGAGTCATCTGCTCCTTCTTCAAAAGCTTGACACCATCAAAAATAGCCTGCAGAATACCTATAAAACTAACCTTATTAGGACCAATGCGCTGCTGGCTACCCCCTAAAAGATGACGCTCATACAAAGTAACAAAAGCAATAGCCTGAACAACAAAAATTATAATTAACACAACCTGGACCAACATCAAAACCAATAAAAGAAAACATCTTTAGATTTACAATCTAATATTTTAAAATAAACTAATCTTTCATAACTTAAAACAACATATCTTAAGAGTAAAACCCGTTGATCAACAGTCAACAATTCTAAATATTAGACTAACCCTTACTTCTTATATAAACACAACTAATCGTAGACAGGTTTATAATATAATATATATATAAGGGGTAACCTTTCGAAAGAAAGGTTTTTAATCAATTAATGTATATATATATATTTATATATATATACATTAACATTTATAGCAGATAAGTTAATTATTTATTAACATATATGTTTATTTTATATACAAATCCTAAATATAAACCATTAGTATGTATATAATATGTACATACTCATATATATACATAATTATGTATATATATATATATATATTTATACATATACATATCTAATTATATACATATAAATATATATATATAATATATATATATATATATATATATATATATATATATATATATAATAAATAATTAGAATAATTATATATAATTATATATAATTATATATATATACATACATATGTATATATTCATTATACGTATATATACGTATAATTGTTAAATATATGTATAATTATATATATACATATATATACATAATTATGTATATATATGTATAAATTTAAAAATTATAAAACTGTTACATAAATATTATAGTTTATTATAATATTTATGTATTAGTATATATATATATATAAGTATATATATATATATAAACGTATAAATTACGATCTTAAATATAAGATCGTAATTTATACGATTGTATCACGCATATAATTATTTTATTACTAAATAACTATATGCGTGATGTTTTAAAAACTGGTTATAAATACTAATATTAGTATTTATAAATATACAAGTTATGTAAAATATATATTATTTTACATAACTTGTATAATTAAAAAGTATATGGTATGATATATAATTCTGCATTTTTATATTCCGAATTATATATCATACCATATACTTATTTACAAAATAAGTATATGGATACATAATTATATATAATTATATATAATTATGTAAAAACAACCTTAAGATATAAAATTACATGTATATATAAAATTATATATACATGTACATGTATAAATATATGTATATATACATATATAATTATATATGTATATATATATATATAAATATATATATATATATATATATATATATATATACGCGCGCATGCTTACCAGGGTCTTTACAAATATATATTCACACCCATATTTACACATCCACTATCACATTCTATTTATATACACGGCTGCATTATCAAGCCATCCTATAACACATTATACCGGACTTTACCTATTTAAAACCCAGAAATAGAATGTGGCCAAGATTACTCCACCACAAATTTTTATTTTTTTATTTCGACGAAAGTCCAAGGATTTTATTATATAAATGACCTAAATTATAAAAAAAAAAATTAAAACGTAAAATACCCTAAAAAAAAATTATCGAAAGCCCCCCCCCTTTCAACAAAAAAAACTATGGGTCAAAAACCCTAGTTGCGTTTTCAAAACGCAAATAATTAGTTTAATAAACAAAATTCTTTACCATCTACTAGAGACAGGTTCCCCTAACTCTACTTTACTACAACTTACTCCCCTATAGGCAATTGATGGATGATTTGTACCGTTCTTAAATAAACTTCAGATCTACATAAAAAAGAACTTACTGTCTTTTACATTTTCAACTTCTTACTAGTAAAGTATCCACAAAATAGTATATTGTAGGTCAAATTAAATCTTCTACATAAACCAAATATTTATCTATTTTAACAGAGACAAGCTCATCTAAAATTACAATCCTCAAGAATAAAATAAACGATCATACATGCGCCCACAGTAAAAGTTGTTAATGAGGGCTCTCAATTACTACTCAACCTCCAAAGATAATTTAAGAACCTGCCAATACTCTTACAGTTTAAACATAACTTTACTCCTGCTCTTTTAATTTTTGTTTAATCAGGTACTAATCTGACTTATTCATCAAATCTTAAAGATTAGGGGCACTAATAACAAAAATTTCTGATTTCACCCTAAAAAACAAGACAAAAAATAAAACCCCTAACTAACATCAATTAGAGTTCAAGTTTACAAAGTCTAGCCGATTATTCTGGAACAAAATTTATACAAACGACAAAATGCCAAGGTAAAAACCTATTGCCTACTCAATGAATCCAAAACAGATAACATCATTATAACACTACTTAAAACTATAGTCAAATTTTAAATCCTTATAAGTAAAACTTAAAATAAGACAAAAACCTTTTCTTCGAAAGAGAAATATACAAACAATTATACTATAATCTCTACAGAACAAAATTTTTGGTTTTGAAAACCAAGAGTTTAAACTTAACTTAAATCTGTTTAAAACAAACACAAATCTCTCCCATAAAACTTAACATTACCAACCATCACCACTATTCCCAAAACACTCGAAATAACACTAAAACACATAAAATAAAAAAACATCATCTCATTCAAACTACTAGAAAACAAGATAAACAACCTTATAACAATAAATTCTAATGAAATTAAAATAAACATTAAACGTTGCCACTTAAAAAACAATGATAAAAATCTAATAAAAATAAAAATAAT